CAGCAAAAGAACGTTCTCCCGTGCTTCCAGACATGCTGAGCTCCACAAATTTTTGTACATTCAAAACAAAAAGGGAATCGATTCCGTGAAAGATGGGATCAGTAAATGGAAAACTACTGATATTTCATCTTTGTGAGATCGTCAATTTTGTACCAAAGGTGTATTTCGAGTATACCGAATCAGTATAGCTATCCTTCCTCTGGCACAGCAACGCAGTCTCGATGGGTACCGAAATACTACATAATTCTTTTCTTCTTTTTTTGTTCCTTGTCTATGCATAACTGTATGTTATTCAATAGATCAATAGAAAATTCCTCAAATTCCTTATAAGGTGTTTCCATTATTGGCTTCGTAATAGAAAGTAAAGATCTTGGAAAAGTGTGAATCAATGGGTTCTAATAATTCATGAAAGATATTATCATATTCACACATTTCAATTATATGCGAAATCTATAAACTCTTTTTTTGGTTAAAAGTTTTTTTTGTTCGAATCTTTCATTTCATTTCAAGTAATTGGTTGGTCGTACAACGTACAATAAATATACTATAATAAATACAAAATACAAGAATAGATAATATTTAATGAAAGAAAGAGAACATAGTTGGAACAATCAATATTCATGATGCAACAACGGTTGCATTAGATGCAAAACAAAGGTTCTTTCTTGACCGAACTACAAGTATGGAACTCCATGATATGGAAAGACAGAATATAGAACCCAAAAGGATAATGGAAGTTGTTCGTCTTTGAATCGAGTTGGACCCCCCAAAAAGAATCAAAATGAAAGTAAAGGTTTTATTTTTTTGATGGATCGTTTCGATATATCGTGGGGCACTTTTTTTCTTCTCATTCGAGATATTATGGGCAATTAACCAACCTATTAATGTACTGAATCCAATGAGTTAAAAAAAAAAAATAAGTAAAAGGTAATATCAGGGCGTTCGCCCCCAAATGGATTAGATCCTTTTTATTGAAAAAGAAAAGAAATGATCAAAATTGAAGTTCTTTTCAAATCCAATTTTTTTTTTTTATTTATTTTATTCCAAAATTACTTAAATATAATTTCATTTTTGAATGAAGTTACACGACACAGTTCTTATTACTATTACTTTACTCAACTCACGAATTGCACAATGAATCTGTCGATTCGGAATCACAGGACCGATCGATGTCACAGCTGATGAATCAAGAACTTTCAATTGAACTAAACTAATCCTGTCAATTGGTTTTTTCTTACCGTTACTGTTGTATCTGGGAAAAATTGAAACTTAGGTAAGTGTTTTATCAACATATGTAACAAAAGAACATATCTAATTTAGCTCTTTCATGCCTACTATAACTAGTTATTTCGGTTTTCTACTGGCTGCTTTAACTATAACCCCAGCTCTATTGATTGGTTTGAATAAGATACGACTTATTTGAAATGAATTGAATGAACAATTCATAAAAATGAATATTTCTCTGAGATTCCAGGTGTTCCAGGTTCCTTTCCACATCAATTGCCAATTCTTGGTTATTGAGATTCACGGATAATTCAGATTAATATTTAGGGATAGATCTTACCCATCTTTTTATCCCCTCAAAAAACCGAAATGATTGAAGTTTTTCTATTTGGAATCGTCTTAGGTCTAATTCCTATTACTTTGGCAGGATTATTCGTAACTGCATATTTACAATACAGACGTGGTGATCAGTTGGACCTTTGATTGAGTAACATTTCTTTTTTTTTTTGATTGACCTCCTCCCTGCGGGAGGTCAAATTCAAGTTTCAATTAAACTTTTTTTTGTTAAGTTTTTTTATTGTGATTCGACATAACATAAACGGAATCACGCTCTGCAGGATTTGAACCTACGACATCGGGTTTTGGAGACCCGCGTTCTACCGAACTGAACTAAGAGCGCTTTCTTATTACAGGAGATACGACTGTAGTGTAAAGAAAAGGTTTTTTTACCCCCAAACATATCTTGCATACGTATAGCATGCAAAAATGAAAGATTATGTCCAATTTCAATCGATCTTAATTAATCCCTCGTTACTGCCCATAAGAGAAGTAATAGGTAGGGATGACAGGATTTGAACCCGTGACATTTTGTACCCAAAACAAACGCGCTACCAAGCTGCGCTACATCCCTTTTTAAAGTTCTTGTACAGTGTCATTGTACAAAATCCCTGTCTTGTTTTCCACATTGTTATTTTCCCCTCTATCTATATAGAATTTTCTTGTCACTTCTTCTTTTTGGTTTCATATAATAAAATTATTTTATACATCTGAAACCTAACGTATAAAAAAAATAAAAATTTATCTTATCGGCGTATCGTATAAAAAAAAGAATAAAAATTTATCGGAAATGCTCAGGAAGAAGGGGTCATCTTTTTCTTTTTTAGGGACAGGAAAATCTCATCTATCGGTTCATTGTACATATCTATTTTAGTTAGGAATTTCGCGTAAAGTAAAAAAAAAATACAAATGATCTTGAACTACAACATCTGACCATACATATATGTATTACAATAAAGAAGGAGGATTTTCAATGCGAGATATAAAAACATATCTCTCCGTGGCACCTGTGCTAACTACTCTATGGTTTGGGTCTTTAGCAGGTCTATTGATAGAAATAAATCGTTTATTCCCAGATGCCTTGTCATTCCCTTTTTTTTCATTCTAGTTATTAATATGCGAAGAAATGAAGAAAATTAGGGATACGATTCTACGTGACGTGACTAAAATTTCGCCCCTTCCTTTTTTTTTTCAGTTCTTTAGGATAGGAGGAGGATAGGAAGGAAAGAAAAAGAAAAAGTGTATTGAACCTCGACAAAAATCTGGTGAATCTAAGATCGAATTTTTGGGAACATAAATGGAAATGTGTATCCAGATCTAGGGCAGAATCCACGAAATCATAGCATAGAAAGAAGATACTTAAATGAAATATTGGGATTTAAGATAGGAATAATTGATAGTTAGAAAGAAATTGTATTACTTAATTATTACTTTATTATTAATTATTACTATTACTCTATTAATATTAATTGTAATTATATAATTACAACACATACAACACAACGAAATCTTTAGAAATGAAAATTGAATTTCAAGTTAGTAATTTCTATTGATTTTCTTATTGATTTTTTTGTTCTTTTATTCTTCTTCAGTTCGGGTCGAAAATAGAAGAAGTTAAGTCGACCCAAAATCAAAAGGGGGTTCATGGCCAAGGGTAAAGATGTCAGAGTCAGAGTTATTTTGGAATGTACCAGTTGTGTCCGAAATGGTGTCAATAAAGAATCGCCGGGTATTTCTAGATATATTACTCAAAAGAATCGACACAATACATCCAGTCGATTAGAATTGAGAAAATTTTGTCGCTATTGTCACAAGCATACGATTCATGGGGAAATAAAGAAATAGATGGAACGGAACGTGTGCGCGATCTTTCCAAGGAACAGGAAGAGGAAGAACTTAACATATTTAGGTTAAAATATTTAACTTAACATATATAATATAACATATATAATATACATAATATATACAATACAAATCAAACCCGATTTCATTTTCATACATATATATATACATACATATGATATGTATTATATATGATATGTATAATATAAACGATGCGAATCAAAGCCTATTTCGGTCAGATCTGAAATGAATAAAGAAATAGAATTTTAGAGATAAGGAATAAACCATGGATAAATCCAAGCAACCTTTTCGTAAATACAAGCGATCCTTTCGTAGGCGTTTGTCCCCAATTGGATCGGGGGATCGAATCGATTATAGAAACATGAGTTTAATTAGTCGATTTATTAGTGAACAAGGAAAAATATTATCTAGACGGGTGAATAAATTGACCTTGAAACAACAACGATTAATTACTATTGCTATAAAACAAGCTCGTATTTTATCTTTGTTACCTTTTCTTAATAATGAGAAACAATTTGAGAGAGCCGAGTCGATCCCCAGAACTACTGGTCCTAGAACCAGAAATAAATAAACATACTCCTCAATTGACTCAAAACTCCAATCGGAACTCAAGCTCAGATTGATGTTTTGTTCAAAGGGCCTAGAATCCCGATTTATTTCTTGTGTTATAAGAAATAAAAAATGGGGGAAGAAGAAATATTTTTTTTTTTATTGAAACATGTTCGTTCATTCCTACTACTTATCTTACTTAATTTTTTTTATTCTATCTTCCCGGAGTTCATTCTCCGGGGAATTCTGTTTCAATTTCAATCATTTCTGTATTTTCTTTTATAATATCATATCCTTTATTTGATAATCTGATTGGAAATCATGTAAAGACAATTCTTATTTGATATAGATATTTGCGCAAGTATTTTACGATTAAGAAGCAATTGCTTCTTGTACAGATTTGGTATTAATCTACTATAATTATAGAATACCTTATTCTCACGAATTACTGCATTTATTCGAGTGATCCACAAACTACGAAAATCCCTCTTTTGCCTGCCTCTATCTCGATGAGAGGAAACCAAAGCTCTCATTTTCTGTTGAGTAGTCGTTCGAGTAAGTCTTGAATGAGCCCCAATAAAGGTTGATGCAAATAAACGAATTTTTGTTCGACGTTTCCGAGCTGTATATCCTCGTCTAACTCTGGTCATTGAATCAAATTAAACCTTAATGAATAACTAATTGATTTCTCTTCTTTCAGTCATCCTTTACCCCCCGTCAATTAATAACAAAACGGATTATTCCGATATATAAAATATAAATTCCAATGGCTTTTGCTACTATGACTTTCCCCAACCACGATTTTTTATTCCTTCCAGGCATTTCACCTGGAAATAAGAAATTCTAACGATACCAAATAAAAAAAATAGTGGGTTCCATCGTTTCTATGGTTACTTTTTTTTTAAAACGGTGAGGTCCTCTCTATACACCGGAGCCTCTTCTTTCATTTTATCAAATGTTATTGTTAACTTGTATAGTTCACACTCTTTGGCTCTACCCATCAATTATACAGTAATAGTTCTTTTCACAATAAGAGTTATCCATACAGTGACGGCATTTAATTATGAAAGTTGGCTAGGTAGCTGACCCTGTTAGTCCGTTCTTTCAAGAATAGGAGTATAACCTTTTTGCTTCTTATAATACCATTTCCTCCGCTTAATGGATAACCATTTGCCCCCAATGGGGAATTGCTTTTCATCTCAAATCTAGGTGATTGGATTTGCACCAATGTAAACCATAAATTCCAAACACAATATAGGTATATGATAGATCTTCTCTATCTATCCTTTTCATTGGTACTGGTCATTGATACTGGAAAATTGTCTCATTTGTTCGAACTCATGATCTGAACGAGTCGCACATACACCCTAGTGCATGTTCCTCGACGCTGAGGACATCCTCTAAGAGCGGGAGATTTCGTGACATTTCTTATTGGCTGTCTTGTGTTTCTAATAAGTTGTTTAATAGTTGGCATGTCGTATGTATATATAGAATTCTAGAATGGAATGGGTTGGTTTAGATCGATCTTAACCTGATGATTGATGATCATGAATTTTTTTTTTTCTATTCAATATCAAATCGCAGAAAATTCGAATTATGGTTTGAAATGGATTTACATGAAATCCCTAGTATTTTCATTTTCGCCCGCTACAAGATCAACAATGCCATGAACTTGGGCTTCTGTTGCTGACATAAAAACATCTCTTTCCATGTCTTCGGATACAACCCATAAAGGATTACCCGTTCTTTGTACATAAACCTTTGTGAGGGTTTCGCGAAGTTTCAGTAGTTCTTCCGCTTCCAGGATAAATTCGCCTGCTTGTGCCTCATAAAAAGAACTAGCAGGTTGGTGAATCATAACCCTGATGATATTGATATAGCATCATGAAGGGTTCTTCTATCTTGCATGATTGGGCTAAAGTAAGGGATAAAAAAAAAAAATAAGAAAAAAGAATAGAATTGTACAACCGTACAGGCATCTTTTGTGCATACGGCTCTACAATGGAATTTACTTTTTCTTTTTCTTCTCTTCTATTCTATTGAAGAAAGAAATAGAATCCATCCGATCCGGATCGTTGAATGATCCATTTACCACCCTTCCTTTCGTAGGAGTAAAAAAAAATACTATGATGGTTCTGTTGCTTTATATATTTATTTTGTCTGTGATTTAGCAATCCCAAAGTTCCTTTCTGATACGATCAAATAAGGAAAAAATGATCTTTTTTTTTTCATTTTTGTACTTTTTCTTTCATAACATAAATATCAGAAAGAGAATTCTGGTGTGAAAAAGAATGGTTTGTGACGCTGAAATGTACCCCCGACACATAAGATCAAATCCGAAATGATCTCTATTTCATACTACTATCTCGACATAAAATCTCATGTTATGAAAAAAACAATAATGGTTTGCTCATATCGAACTCGAAGTGCCATGCTATTATTACTTATTATTCATATTCAATATGGCGAAGGCATAGTCTTCCTTTTTTTTTTTTCAAATAAAAAAAACTCATTGGCGCCAAGCGTGAGGGAATGCTAGACGTTTGGTAATTTCTCCTCCGACCAGAATGAAAGATCCCATTGAAGCGGCTAATCCCATGCATATTGTATGCACATCGGGTGGCACAAATTGCATAGTATCATAAATGGCTATTCCTGATATTACCCATCCGCCGGGAGAGTTTATAAATAAATAAAGATCCCTAGTATCATCTTCTATACTGAGATATACCATGAGACCAACAAGTTGATTCGAGATCTCGCTATCAACTTCTTGGCCTAAAAAAAGTAATCTTTCTCGATGAAGTCGGTTGATTGGGACAAAATTGGTTCCCTTAGGAACCGTACGTGCACCTTTGGATGCATACGGTTCAAAAAAAAATTGCGAAAAAAAGAATCAATGTGTCGATTCCAGTTCTATTTCTTTTTTTTTTTTTTTCTGTAACAGGTTTTTTGTTTTTCTAATGAAGGGGGTTTTCTTCTTCTATTTTTCAAAAAACATAAGATGAGTTTTTGTCCCCTTACCTATAAAAAAAAAAAAGAATTCACTGAACTTATTGAACTAACCTCTCATTGATGTATTGTTTCATCGAGATTCAAATCACGATGTCATTTTATTGTTCCTGAATGGGCCCTTTCCATTTTTTTAGGTTCATGTTTGTTCTACTCCGGGAAAAGATCTGCCCGAATTCTATTTGTACATATAGGGCAAATGATCTCAGTACCACTTTTTTTGTTACGACTTCTTTTTCAATTTGTTTCATGTCTTCTCCAAACTATTCGATGTATTCATCATACTACTCCATTGGTTGGCAGTTTGAGATCGCTCCTATAGTAAGTATAAGAATCGTTTATGATACAAGTGGTAATCGTACATATATTATCAATTTGTTACCAATTTGGTATTTTCTGAACGGAGCCTGGAGACTTTTTTTTATCAGTCCAAGTCAACCATAAATTCTTCTAATTGATAATATTGATCCCCAATATAAATTGATCTAATTGTGCTTCACGCTCCAAATGATTGATGGTTCACTCAATCTCAATACAATATTTCTTGGGCGAAACAGAGGATATCTCGATCGGGGGAGAGAACGGGTAAATCCCATATGACCCAATATGTCTGACAAGTCGCACTATACGTCAACCCAAACTGCATCTTCCTCTCCAGGACTCCGAAAAGGTACTTTTGGAATACCAATGGGCATTAAATTAAAGAAAAAAAATTAAGTACTATACTTCACTTTAATATGGAAACGTAACAATGGGTTTATTGTCTTCATCCTTTTTTCTGTTTATTCTATTTTCTAGATAGATTGATTGGAAGGTTTATAGAGTAAGATAGAATGAATAAAGAAAAATTTTAACGAACGGAGCAATCGATCGTTCGAATGATAAACAAGTATCTATGCATTCGTTCCCACAAAATGGTACCAATTCTCCCATTGCGTATTGGTACTTATCGGGTATAGAATAGATCTGCTTCTCTTTGTTCTTATGAACAGAATTGTTCCGTTATTTTCAATGGAACGGAATAAATATTAATTCTTTTTCATACAGAATCCACTGAAAAGGTTAGGTACTTAGGTACATAGTATAGTCCTTTCCAATGCGATAAAATAAGGTGACATAGTGTCTATTTATCTTTGATAAAGGGGTATTTCCATGGGTTTGCCTTGGTATCGTGTTCATACTGTCGTATTGAATGATCCCGGTCGATTGCTTTCTGTCCATATAATGCATACAGCTCTAGTTTCTGGTTGGGCCGGTTCGATGGCTCTATACGAATTAGCGATTTTTGATCCCTCTGACCCTGTTCTTGATCCAATGTGGAGACAAGGTATGTTCGTTATACCCTTCATGACTCGTTTAGGAATAACCAATTCGTGGGGTGGTTGGAGTATTTCAGGAGGAACTATAACGAATCCGGGTATTTGGAGTTATGAAGGTGTCGCAGGGGCACATATTGTGTTTTCTGGCTTGTGCTTCTTGGCAGCTATCTGGCATTGGGTGTATTGGGATCTAGAAATATTCTGTGATGAGCGTACGGGAAAACCTTCTTTGGATTTGCCCAAGATCTTTGGAATTCATTTATTTCTCTCAGGGGTGGCTTGCTTTGGCTTTGGCGCATTTCATGTAACAGGTTTGTATGGTCCTGGAATATGGGTGTCCGATCCTTATGGACTAACTGGAAAAGTACAATCTGTAAATCCAGCGTGGGGCGCGGAAGGTTTTGATCCTTTTGTTCCGGGAGGAATAGCCTCTCATCATATTGCAGCGGGTACATTGGGCATATTAGCAGGTCTATTCCATCTTAGTGTCCGTCCGCCTCAACGTCTATACAAAGGATTACGTATGGGAAATATTGAAACTGTACTTTCTAGTAGTATCGCTGCTGTTTTTTTTGCAGCTTTCGTTGTTGCTGGAACTATGTGGTATGGTTCAGCAACTACCCCAATCGAATTATTTGGTCCCACTCGTTATCAGTGGGATCAGGGATACTTTCAGCAAGAAATATATCGAAGAGTTAGCGCCGGACTAGCCGAAAATCTGAGTTTATCGGAAGCTTGGTCTAAAATTCCCGAAAAATTAGCTTTTTATGATTACATTGGTAATAATCCGGCAAAAGGGGGATTATTCAGAGCAGGTTCAATGGACAACGGGGATGGAATAGCTGTTGGATGGTTAGGACACCCCGTCTTTAGAGATAAAGAAGGGCGCGAGCTTTTTGTACGTCGTATGCCCACTTTTTTTGAAACATTTCCGGTAGTTTTAGTAGATGGAGACGGAATTGTGAGAGCCGATGTTCCTTTTAGAAGGGCAGAATCAAAGTATAGTGTTGAACAAGTAGGTGTAACTGTCGAGTTCTATGGTGGCGAACTCAATGGAGTTAGTTATGGTGATCCTGCTACTGTAAAAAAATACGCTAGACGTGCCCAATTAGGTGAAATTTTTGAATTAGATCGGGCTACTTTGAAATCCGATGGTGTTTTTCGTAGCAGTCCAAGGGGTTGGTTCACTTTTGGGCATGCTACGTTTGCTTTGCTCTTCTTTTTTGGACACATTTGGCATGGTGCTAGAACCTTGTTCAGAGATGTTTTTGCTGGTATTGATCCAGATTTGGATGCTCAAGTGGAATTTGGAACATTTCAAAAAATTGGGGATCCAACTACAAGGAGACAAGTAGTCTGATACAACATTGCTCTGGTATCTTTCGCCTCTATTTTTTTGATTTGATATAAGGTACCGGAGAAATCTTGATTTGAATCACCATTTATTCTTTGACTCTTTACTTTTCTTTATATGGTAAATGATCCCAAATGAATAGGTGTGGAAGCTATAATTGTAAACCACGATCGAATCTATGGAAGCATTGGTTTATACATTCCTTTTAGTTTCGACTTTAGGGATAATTTTTTTCGCTATCTTTTTTCGAGAACCGCCTAAGGTTCCGACTAAAACTAAAAAAATGAAATAATTTTTCATTATCTCAATTGAAGTAATGAGTCTCCCATATTGGGAGGCTCATTACTTCAACTAGTCCCCGTGTTCTTCGAATGGATCTCTTAGTTGTTGAGAGGGTTGCCCAAAAGCGGTATATAAGGCGTACCCAGTAAAGCTTACAAGTAAACCAGATATGGAGATGGCGACTAGGGTTGCTGTTTCCATTTTTAGATAATTTCAAGATCACAATGGATCTACGATAAGATCGTTTATTTACAACTACAACGAAATGGTATACAAAGTCAACAGATCTCAACCAATGAATAGTATTTTATGGCTACACAAACCGTTGAGGGTAGTTCTAGATCTGCGCCAAGACGAACTACTGTAGGGAATTTATTGAAACCATTGAATTCGGAATATGGTAAAGTAGCACCGGGCTGGGGGACTACACCACTTATGGGGGTCGCAATGGCTCTATTTGCGATATTCCTATCTATTATTTTGGAAATTTATAATTCTTCCGTTTTACTGGATGGAATTTCAATGAGTTAGGTTCATAAGAACTAGAAAGTCCTAGTTTTTCAATCAAAAAAATTACTTTACTTAACTTAAGAAAGACTCGGATTTCTAGACCATTCTGGTAGTTCGACCGTGAGATTTATTTGTTTCGGTATTTCCGGAATATGAGTGTGTGACTTGTTATAATCGATCCTATTGATAATACAGAAAATGGGCCTGTCATCTCTATCAAGATGATTCTACCTCGTCGGATATTTATTCTAGTATCTGGAGCACGGAATATATAGAATAGATCAAGAAAAGAAATATTTGAACTATGATTCATACCTACTATTTACTATTCAGACTTCGCAACCGGACTCAAAAAAAAATTCAAATAGGTATTTCCTAAATCAAACGATTTTTCTTCTTTCAGTTTGAACAAAGGACAAATGTTTCTCTAGATTTTGTTGAGTCATTACATCCATTCATTGAATAAGTGATCATCAAACGGTTCTTACTCAGAGAACCTTTGAGTTTAGCTTGAGGCTTTGCTTGATTAAATCATCGTGGTTCTAGTATGAATCTGAGGTTTCAATTGATTCATAGGGTCTCAACAAGGGAATCCCTATCAATAGCAAAACTATTGTTAATCTGCATTACGCACAAAAAACAACAAATCAAATAACAAATAAAAAAATAAATAGGGAAGAGAAGATTCAAGAGGCCTGTAACGATCAACATAAAGAAAGACAGGTGAGCCAACTTGATATTTTTGGCATTATCATCACAAAGAAGAGATTCCGGATTTTTGTTACTTCGTATCTTTGGGGCAAATCGAATCAAGTGGCTAAGAAGTTTTGAACTTTCTATTACATATCCGTTGAAATCAGTATTTGTGTGTTTCCGCTTGAGCCGTACGAGATGAAATTCTCATATACGGTTCTCAGAGGGGGAATTCCTTTGGATTACCTATCTCAATAAGGTATATGATTGGTTTGAGGAACGTCTCGAGATTCAGGCGATTGCGGATGATATAACTAGTAAATATGTTCCTCCTCATGTCAACATATTTTATTGTTTAGGGGGGATCACACTTACTTGTTTTTTAGTACAAGTAGCTACAGGTTTTGCTATGACTTTTTACTATCGTCCAACCGTTACAGAAGCTTTTTCCTCTGTTCAATACATAATGACTGAGGCCAATTTTGGTTGGTTAATTCGATCAGTTCATCGATGGTCAGCAAGTATGATGGTTCTAATGATGATCCTGCACGTATTTCGTGTATATCTCACCGGTGGATTTAAAAAACCCCGCGAATTAACTTGGGTTACAGGTGTGGTTTTAGCTGTATTGACTGCATCTTTTGGTGTAACTGGTTATTCCTTACCTCGGGACCAAATTGGTTATTGGGCAGTAAAAATCGTGACAGGTGTACCTGAAGCTATTCCTGTAATAGGATCGCCTTTGGTAGAGTTATTACGTGGAAGTGCTAGTGTGGGCCAATCCACTTTGACTCGTTTTTATAGTTTACACACTTTTGTATTGCCTCTTCTTACTGCCGTATTTATGTTAATGCACTTTCCAATGATACGTAAGCAAGGTATTTCGGGTCCTTTATAGAGAAGACAGATCATAGCATAGATATTTGTAATTGATCATATATCATATCGGGAAGGAACAATACTATTTCATTGCTACAAATATGGATTCATTGCTACAAATATGGATTATTGAAAAAATAAGACATGTTATTTGGATACTTCTCTTCAACTCCGAAGTATTGTATTTCTTAATTGATACGAATAGTTGAAGTGGATTTTCCGAAGAGAGGATGGATTATGGGAGTGTGTGACTTGAACTATTAATTGGCCCATGCAGATATATGATTTTATCCGCCACGTTGGAATTCATAACCAAATGTGTCTCCGCATCCAACCACCACGTAAGTCCCCCTATGTAGCAGAGGATAGGCAGGTTCGCTTGAGGAGAATCTTTTCTATGATCATACCCGAATCATGTCATGCATGAACAGGCTCCGTAAGATCCCGTAGAATAGAATAAGTGATGTGGCATGATCCAA